TTAAATCCAAGCGATCTTTTCGTAAGCGTTTGCCCCCGATCCAATCGGGGGATCGAATTGATTATAAAAACATGAGTTTAATTAGTCGATTTATTAGTGAACAGGGAAAAATATTATCTAGACGAGTAAATAGATTGACCTTGAAACAACAACGATTAATTACTATTGCTATAAAACAAGCTCGTATTTTATCTTTGTTACCTTTTCTTAATAATGAGAAACAATTTGAAAGAACCGAGTCGACCACTAGAACTCCTAGTCTTAGAGCCAGAAAAAGATAGGTTTACTCTTTATTCACTTGAATTCAAACCCCCATCCGAACTCAAACGCGGATTGATATTTTGTTGGAAAATCCAAGAATCCGGATTGAATTCTCGTGTCGTAAGAAAAAAAGAATAATCTGGGAAGAATAAATTTTTTTATTGAACGTGTTGATTCATATTTATTTTGACTACTTTCTCATATTTTATCATATTCTATTCATTTTTATTCGACCTTCCCGGAGTTCATTCTCCGGGCAACTCCGTTTAACCGGTGGATTCCTTCCAACTTACTTCTTTTATGATCTCATTGGAAATCATATAAAGACAATTCCTATTTGATATAGCTATTTGTGCAAGTATTTTACGATTAAGAAGCAACTGTCTCTTGTACAGATCATTTATTAATCTACTATAACTATAGCATACCCCCCTTTCTCGAATTGCTGCATTTATTCGAGTGATCCACAAACGACGAAAATTTATTTTTTGCCTATCCCTATCCCGATGAGCCGAAACCAAAGCTCTTATTTTTTGTTGAGTAATAGTTCGAGTAAGTCTTGAATGAGCCCCCCGAAAGCTTGATGCAAATAAACGAATTTTTGTTCTACGTCTCCGAGCGATATATCCCCGTCTAATTCTGGTCATTGAATAAATGAAACTTTAACGAATAACTAATAGATTTCCTTTCTGTCAGTTATTCTTTTGCCCCTTTCCTAGTATATTAATAACAAAACGGATTTTTCCAATGTATAAACTAATAATTCCAATGGCTTTTGCTACTATAACCTTCCCAACCACAATTTTTATTTTTTCTAGGCATTTCACCTCGAAATACGAAATTGTACTATACTAGGTATTAAAAAATAAAATAAAAGTAATGATAAAGAAATAGTGGATTCCATCGTTTCTATGGTTACTTATTAAATCTTAAACGGTTAGGTCTTCTCTATACACCGGAGCCTTTACTTCATTTAATCAATGTTATTGCTAACTTGTATAGTTCACATTCTTCGGCTCTACCCATGAATTATCCAGTAATAGGTCTTTCACAACGAGCTCTACCTATACAGTAACGGTATTTAATTATGAAGGTTGGCTGGGTAGCTGACCCTGTTAGTCCGTTCTTGCAAGAGGGGTCTATGTTAACTAAGATTTCCTCCGCTTAATGGATAACCATTTGCTACCAATGGAGAATTGCTTCTCATCTTGAATTGAGGTGAGTGGATTTACACCAACAGAAACCATAAATTTCATACACAATAAAAGGGATATCATCGATTTTTAGATAGGAAATGTAGTTCGTTTTTCCGTTATATCCTATTTGATCATTGATATTTGAACATTGTTCTCTTTCCTTTGTTCTAGTTCATGATCTGAACGAGTCGCACATACACCCTAGTACATGTTCCTCGACGCTGAGGGCATCCCCGAAGCGCGGGGGATTTTGTGACATTTCTAATTGGCTGTCTTGTATTTCTAATAAGTTGTTTAATCGTTGGCATGTTGAATCATATACATAATGGGCTGGTTTAGATCGATCCTAACCGGATGATTATGAATTACTTTTATTCAATAGAATAATAAATAAAAGTCATAGAGTATTAATATTAAACTTTCAACTCGGCAGGTTTCATTTCAGAATTGACGTGAAATCCAGGCTATTGTCATTCAACCGCTACAAGATCAACAATTCCATAAGCTTGGGCCTCTGTTGCTGACATAAAAACATCTCTTTCCATGTCTTCGGATACAACCCATAGGGGTTTGCCCGTTCTTTGTACATAAACTCTTGTCAGGGTTTCACGTAGTTTCAGCAGTTCTCCCACTTCCAGGATGAATTCTCCCGTTGCTACTTCAGAAAAAGAACCAGCAGGTTGATGGATCATTACCCTGATGATATAAGATAATAAAAGGTTTCTCTATTTTTCATGATGAGGGGAAGATAAAAGAATAACAAGAAAAAAAGATAGAATCGAACAACCGTACGGGCATTATGCATTGCATACGGCTCTACAATAAAATTGACCCTTACCTTTCATCAAATAAATAAAAAATAGGATCGATCAGACCCCGATCGGTAAATGATCAACTTACCACCCTTCCTTTCGGAGGAATTCAAAAATACTATGATGGCTCCGTTGCTTTATATATTTATTATATTTTTTTGTCTGTGATTTGTCTGTCATTAAGCAATCCCAAAGTTGCTTTTTTATTTGATCAAATAAACTAAGGAAAAA